CATTATGGGTTTCGTAATAGATAGAGATAGAAAGTCAAGATCTTGAGAAAGTGTGAATCCATGGGTTTTAACTAATTCATGTAAAGATATTATCATATTTACACAATTCAATTATATGCAAAATTTATAAACCCTTTTTATGGTTAAATATTTTTTTGTTTAGAATACTTTCATTTACTTAGCTTAGTTGGTCATACAATACATAATACAATAAATAATAACATAGATTATGATATGATAGTGTGTTTGATGAAAAAACCGAAAATAGTTAGAACAATCAATATACAGAATATTGGCGATGCAACAACCGTTGTTGCCAAAGCAAGGTTATTTTTTGACTGAACTACAAAGATAGAACTCTATGATATGGAAAGACAGAGTGTAGAAGCTAAAAAGATACTGGAAGTTGCTCATCTTCAAATCGAGTTGGACCCGAAATGAAAAAAAAAAAAAAAATAAAATAAAAAGGAGGTATCGGGCCTGGGCCGTCCGATCGAAAAGAAAGTGGGTTAAATCCTATTGAAAATAAATGATTCAAATTGAAATTATTTTAAAATCCAATTATTCTTTTTTTTTTTTCAAAAATGACTGAATTTTTTTTTTTAGTTATACGATAGAGTTTTTATTACTTTCACTCAACTCACGAATTGCACAATGAATCTGTTGATTTGGAATCACATGACCGGTTGATGTCACATCAGAGCAATCGATTTTTTCTACTATGTAATTCTATCTTTTTTAGTGCTATCTATAATGACTGATCAATTAAGATGGAACTAAGTTAATATTGTCTACTGTCAATAGTTTTTCTTACTGTCGTATCTGGGAAAATTGAAACTTAGGTAAGTGTTTTATCAACATATGTAGTAAAAGAACATATCTAATTTAGTCCTTTCATGTCTACTATAACTAGTTATTTCGGTTTTCTATTAGCTGCTTCAACTATAACCTCAGCTCTATTGATTGGTTTGAACAAGATACGACTTATTTGAAATAAATTGAATGAACAATTTATAAAAATAAGTATTTCTCTTAAATGCCAGGTCTTCCATAGTCCCGCGGGCACGGGAATTGCCAATTCTCGGTTATTGAGATTCGCGAACAATTCAGATTAATATTTAGGGATAGATCTTACCTCTCTTTTTATTCTCTCAAACAAAAAATAGAAATGATTGAAGTTTTTTTATTTGGAATCGTTTTAGGTCTAATTCCTATTACTTTGGCAGGATTATTCGTAACTGCATATTTACAATACAGACGTGGTGATCAATTGGACCTTTGATTGAAAAATATATTTTTTTATTGACCTCCTACTCCTTTCCTTGAAAGGAGGTCAAATTTAAGTTTATTAAGTTATTTTATTGTATGTGATTCGACATAACATCACGCTCTGTAGGATTTGAACCTACGACATCGGGTTTTGGAGACCCGCGTTCTACCGAACTGAACTAAGAGCGCTTTCTTATTACAGGGGATACAACTGTAAAAAAAAAAAAATTTTCTATGTACCCAAAAATATCTTGCAAACACCTAGTATAGTATGCAAAAATTAAAGATTATATAGCCAATTTTAAAATTTAATCAATCTCGAGTAATCTCCCGTTACTGCCCATTAGTAGAAGTAATAGGTAGGGATGACAGGATTTGAACCCGTGACATTTTGTACCCAAAACAAACGCGCTACCAAGCTGCGCTACATCCCTTTTAAAAATTGTTTTACAATGTCATTGTACAAAATCCTTGTCTTGTTTTCCACATTTTTATTTTCTTCTTGATTTTATACTTTATTTATTATATTAAAATATTGTATTTATATTATATACATCTAAAACCTAAACGCATAAAAAAATTAATATTAATCGATAACACTCAGGCTTTTTTTTTAAGGACAAGAACATTGACTCGTTCATTGTACATATCCATTTTAGTTAGGAATTCTGCATAAAAATAAATATAAATTATCTTGAACTACGACATCTGCTCATATATATAATCTATGTCTATAGTTTTACAATAAACAATAAAAAGGAGGATTTTCAATGCGAGATATAAAAACATATCTCTCCACGGCACCTGTGCTAAGTACTCTATGGTTTGGGTCTTTAGCGGGTCTATTGATAGAGATTAATCGTTTATTCCCAGACGCCTTGTCATTTCCTTTTTTTTGATTCTAGTTATTGATATGCAAAAAATAAAAAAATTAGAGATTTAATTCTATGTGACGTGATTAAAAAAAAAAAATGTATTAAACCCAAGCAAAAAGTTGATCTAATAAAATTAGATTTGGAAAAACATAAATAGAAATGCGGGTCCAGTCTAGGATAGGAGAGGCTCCACGAAATCATAACACAGTAAAGAAGATACATAACTGAAATATTGGTATTAGTATAGGAATAATTGATAGTTAGAAAAAAATTGTATTACTTAAAATTATATATAATATTATAATATATAATTGATATTTAAATAAAATTAAATAAAAAAATATATATATTCAATCTATTTAATTTTCATTATTACTCTTAAATTAATTGAATTAATTAATATTAATTACAATGAAATCAATCTTTTTAAAATTAATTTCAAATTAGTAACTTCTATTAATTTTTTGTTCTTTTTATTTTCAGATCGAAAATAGAAAAGTTAAGTCGATCCAAAGGGGGTTCATGGCCAAGGGTAAAGATGTAAGGGTCATAATTATTTTGGAATGTACTTGTTGTTGTGCCCGAAATGGTGTCAATAAAGAATCGCCGGGTATTTCTAGATATATTACTCAAAAGAATCGACACAATACACCCAGTCGATTAGAATTGAGAAAATTTTGTCGTTATTGTCACAGGCATACGATTCATGGGGAAATAAAGAAATAGATCGAACGGAACATATGTGCAATCTTTCCATTCCAACTCAAAGAGCAGAAAGAGGAAGAACATATAACATAATCATAATATAATACAAATTATATTAAAATTATAAATTATACAAATAAAACCCCACTTTGGCCGGATCTTAAATTAATAAAGAAATAGAATTTTAGAAATAAGGAATAAACCATGGATAAATCTAAGCAACCTTTTCGTAAATCCAAGCTCTCTTTTCGTCGGCGTTTGCCCCCAATTGTCTCGGGGGATCGAATTGATTATAGAAACATGAGTTTAATTAGTCGATTTATTAGTGAACAAGGAAAAATATTATCTAGACGGATAAATAAATTGACCTTGAAACAACAACGATTAATTACTATTGCTATAAAACAAGCTCGTATTTTATCTTCGTTACCTTTTCTTAATAATGAGAAACAATTTGAGAGAACCGAGTCGATCCCTAGAACTGCGGGTCCTAGAGCCAGAAATAAATAGGCATATTCCTCAATTGACTCAAAACTCCGATTGGAATTCAAGCTCAAATGGATTGGATGTTTTGCTCGAAAAGACCCAGAATCCAGGTTTAATTCTTGTCTTATAAGAAACAAAAAAAGGGGGATAAGCAATTTTTTTTATTGAAGCATGTTCGTTCATTCCTACTACTTTTCTTATCTTAATTTTATCTCAATTTAGTTTATTCTATCTTCCCGGAGTTCATTCTCCGGGGAATTCTTGTTCAATCATTCCTGTATATTACTTTATAGTTTCCTTTATTTTATGATCTTATTGGAAATCATGTAAAGACAATTCTTATTTGATATAGCTATTTGCGCAAGTATTTTACGATTAAGAAGCAATTGCCCCTTGTACAGATTGTGTATTAATCGACTATAACTATGGAATACTTTATTCTCGCGAGTTACTGCATTTATCCGAGTGATCCACAAACGACGAAAATTTCTCTTTTGCCTGCCCCTATCTCGATGAGAGGAAACCAAAGCTCTCATTTTATGTTGAGTAATTGTTCGCGTAAGTCTTGAATGAGCTCCTCTAAAGGTTGATGCAAATACACGAATTTTTGTTCGACGTCTCCGAGCTGTATACCCTCGTTTCACTCTGGTCATTGAATCAAATTAAACTTTAATGAATAACTAATTGAATTCTCTTCTTTCAGTCATTATTTGTCCCCCCGGTCGGTTAATAACAAAACGGATTATTCCGATATATAAAATATAAATTCCAATGGCTTTTGCTACTATGACCTTCCCAACCACTATATTTTTAGTTTTATTCTTTCCAGGCCAGACATTTGGTTCACCTGGAACTAAGAAATTCTACCAAATACTATACAAAAAAATAGTGGGTTCCTTCGTTTCTATGGTTACTTCTTAAACGGTGAGGCCCTCTCTATGCGCCGGAGCCTCATCTCTCATTTAATCAAATGGTATTGTTAACTTGTATAGTTAACATTCTTGGGCTCTACCCATTAATTATACAGTAATAGGCCTTTTTCACAGTAAGAGCTATCCATACAGTGACGGCATTTAATTATGAAAGTTGGCTAGGTAGCTGACCCTGTTAGTCCGTTCTTTCAAGAATATGGGCATAACTTTTTTTTTTGTTTTGCTTCTTATCCTTATAATACCATTTCCTCCGCTTAATGGATAACCATTTGCTACCAATGGAGAATTGCTTCTCATCTCAAATTGAGGTGGTTGGATTTGCACCAATGAAAACCATAAATTCCATACACAATATACAAGAAACAATAAGGGTATATAATATATCCCCATTTTAGATAGTAAATAGCGTTCTTTTACTCTATCTATTCATTGGTATTAATCATTGATACTGGAAAAATTGTCTCATTTGCTCGAGCTCATGATCTGAACGAGTCGCACATACACCCTAGTACATGTTCCTCGACGCTGAGGACATCCTCGAAGAGCGGGGGATTTCGTGACATTTTTTATTGGCTGTCTTGTGTTTCTAATAAGTTGTTTAATAGTTGGCATGTCGGATATATCAAATTATATTATAGAATGGGTTGGTTTAGATCGATCTTAACCTGATTTTTGATTGATGATTATTAATTATTTCGATTCAATATAAGATATCAAATCGTGTCAAATTCGAATTATGGTTGAAAATAAAACGGAATCATGGATTTATACGAAATCCGAAGTATTTTCATTTTCAACCGCTACAAGATCAACAATGCCATGGGCTTGGGCTTCTGTTGCCGACATAAAAACATCTCGTTCCATGTCTTCGGATATAACCCACAAAGGGTTGCCTGTTCTTTGTACATAAACTTTTGTGAGGTTTTCGCGAAGTTTCAGGAGTTCTTCCGCTTCCAGGATAAATTCTCCTGCCTGTGCCTCATAAAAAGAACTAGCAGGTTGGTGAATCATAACCCTGATGATATTGAGATAACATCATGAATGGTTCTTCTATCTCGCATGATGGGATTTAAATTAAAGGGATAAAAAAAGAAGAAAAAAATAGAATTGAACAACCGTACAGGCACCTTTTGTGCATTGCATACGGCTCTGCAATGGAATTTACTAACCCCCTCCTCCAGAGAAGAGGGAAAGAAATAGAATCTATCCGATCCAGCCAGATCGTTGAATAATCCATTTGCCATCCTTCTTTATCATAAGAGTAAAAAAATACTATGATGGTTCTGTTGCTTTATATTAGATATTTATATATTTATCTAGTTTGTGATTTGGCAATCCCAAAGTGTCTTTCTGATATGATCAAATAAGGAAAAAATGATTTGTGACGCTAAAATGTCCTCCCGACACATAAGATAAAATCGCAAATAAAGGTTATTTCATACTACTATCTCGATACAAAATCTCAGGTTATAAAAAACAATAATGGTTTGTTCATATCGAACTCAAAGTGCCATGCTATTATTACTTAATTTTTCCTAATTCGATTATTTATATTCGATATGGCGAAGGCATAGTCTTTTTTTTTTTTTTTAACTCATTGGCGCCAAGCGTGAGGGAATGCTAGACGTTTGGTAATTTCTCCTCCAACCAGAATGAAAGATCCCATTGAAGCAGCTAATCCCATGCATATTGTATGTACATCGGGTGGCACAAATAGCATAGTATCATAAATGGCTATTCCTGGTATTACCCATCCGCCGGGAGAGTTTATAAACAAATAAAAATCCCTAGTATTATCTTCTATACTGAGATATACCATGAGACCCACAAGTTGATTGGAGATCTCGCTATCAACTTCTTGGCCTAAAAAAAGTAATCTTTCTCGATGAAGTCGGTTGATTAGGACAAAATTGTATCCCTTAGGAACCATACGTGCACCTTTGGATGCATACGGTTCAAAAAATTGCGAAAAAAAAAAAATCAATCAATGTATCAATTCTAGTCTTCATTTATTTTTTATAACAGGTTTTTCTTTTTCTAAAGAAGGGCTTTTCTTCGATTTTTCAAAAACATGAGTTTTGGTTCCCTTTCTCTTCCTTATCAAAAAAAATTATTGAACTTATTAAACTAACCTCTCATTGATGTATTATTTCATCGAAATTCAAATCACGATGGCATTTTCTTGTTCTTGAATAGACCCTTTCAATTCTTTTAGGTTCGTGTTCTACTCCGGGTAAAGATTTGTCCAAATTCTATTTGCACATATAGGGCAAATTATCTCAGTACCGCTTCTTTTTTTTTTTTTTTATGTTTCATTTCATGCTTTCCCTCAAATTATTCCATGCTATTGAATGGCAATTTGAGATCACTCCTAATAATATATAGAAAGCATAAATTAAATATAAATAAAGAATGTTTATGATACAAATAGTAATCATATATATTACCAATTTGATATTTTCTGAACGGAGCCTGGATACTTTATTTTATCGTTACAAGTTAACCATAAATTCTTAATAATATTGATCCCCAATATAAATTGATCTAATTGCACTTCACGCTCCGAATAATTGATGGTTCAATCAATATTTCTTGGGCGAAACGGAGGATATCCCGATCGGTGGAGACAACGGGTAAACCCCATATGACCTAATATATCTGACAAGCCGCACTATACGTCAACCCAAACTGCGTCTTCCTCTCCAGGATTCCGAAAAGGTACTTTTGGAACACCAACGGGCATTAAATTAAAGAAAAAAGTTAAGTACTATACTTCACTTTAATATGGAAACGTACCAATGAATTTATTGTCTTCATTTTTTTATGTTTATTCTATTTTAAACATAAATTGGATACATGGATTGGGTGAATATTTCCGGAAGAAGACAGAATGAATAAATAATTTTCACGAGCGGGTCGATCATTTGAATGATAAACAAGTATCTACGCATTCATTCTACAAAAAAAGGGGGCCCAACCCCCATTGCGTATTGGTACTTATCGAGTATAGAATAGATCTGCTTCTCTTTGTTCTTACGAACAAAATTGTTCCGTTATTTTCAATGGAACGAAATAAATCTTAACCCTTTCTCATACAAAATCTACTGAAAAGGTTAGGTACATAACATAGTATAGTCTTTTCCAATGCGATAAAGTTACATAGTGTCCATTTTTCTTTGATATTTGATAAAAAAGGGGTATTTCCATGGGTTTACCTTGGTATCGTGTTCATACTGTCGTATTGAATGATCCCGGTCGGTTGCTTTCTGTCCATATAATGCATACAGCTCTAGTTTCTGGTTGGGCCGGTTCGATGGCTCTATACGAATTAGCAGTTTTTGATCCTTCTGACCCGGTTCTTGATCCAATGTGGAGACAGGGTATGTTCGTTATACCCTTTATGACTCGTTTAGGAATAACCAATTCATGGGGTGGGTGGAATATTTCAGGAGGAACTATACCGAATCCGGGTATTTGGAGTTACGAAGGTGTGGCAGGGGCACATATTGTGTTTTCTGGCTTGTGCTTCTTGGCAGCTATCTGGCATTGGGTGTATTGGGATCTAGAAATATTCTCTGATGAACGTACCGGAAAACCTTCTTTGGATTTGCCCAAGATCTTTGGAATTCATTTATTTCTCTCAGGGTTGGCTTGCTTTGGCTTTGGCGCATTTCATGTAACAGGCTTGTATGGTCCTGGAATATGGGTGTCCGATCCTTATGGGCTAACTGGAAAAGTACAATCTGTAAATCCAGCGTGGGGCGCAGAAGGTTTTGATCCTTTTGTTTCGGGAGGAATAGCCTCTCATCATATTGCAGCGGGTACATTGGGCATATTAGCAGGTTTATTTCATCTTAGTGTCCGTCCGCCTCAACGTCTATACAAAGGATTACGTATGGGCAATATTGAAACTGTACTTTCCAGCAGTATCGCTGCTGTTTTTTTCGCAGCTTTCGTTGTTGCTGGAACTATGTGGTATGGTTCAGCAACTACTCCAATCGAATTATTTGGCCCCACTCGTTATCAGTGGGATCAGGGATACTTCCAGCAAGAAATATATCGAAGAGTTGGCACAGGACTAGCTGAAAATCTGAGTTTTTCGGAAGCTTGGTCTAAAATCCCCGAAAAATTAGCTTTTTATGATTACATTGGTAATAATCCGGCAAAAGGGGGATTATTCAGAGCCGGCTCAATGGACAGCGGGGATGGAATAGCTGTTGGATGGTTAGGACACCCTATCTTTAGAGATAAAGAAGGCCGCGAGCTTTTTGTACGTCGTATGCCCACTTTTTTTGAAACATTCCCCGTAGTTTTGGTAGACGGAGACGGAATTGTGAGAGCCGATGTTCCTTTTAGAAGGGCAGAATCCAAGTATAGTGTCGAACAAGTGGGCGTAACTGTCGAGTTCTATGGTGGCGAACTCAATGGAGTCAGTTATAGTGATCCTGCTACTGTGAAAAAATATGCTAGACGCGCCCAATTAGGTGAAATTTTTGAATTAGACCGAGCTACTTTGAAATCCGATGGTGTTTTTCGGAGCAGTCCAAGGGGTTGGTTCACTTTTGGGCATGCCACATTTGCTTTGCTCTTCTTTTTCGGACACATTTGGCATGGCGCTAGAACCTTGTTCAGAGATGTTTTTGCTGGTATTGATCCAGATTTGGATTCTCAAGTAGAATTTGGAGCATTCCAAAAGCTTGGAGATCCAACTACAAGAAGACAAGTAGTCTGATAGAATATTACTCTGATATCTTTCGTCTCCACTTTTTTTATTTGATGACATTTTGATGACATAAGGTACCAGAAAAATCGTGACTTGATTGAATCGCCATCTTTAATTCTTTCCCTTTCTTTACTATAGTAAATGATCCAAAATGAATAGGTGTGGAAGCTATAATTGTAAACCATGATCAAATCTATGGAAGCATTGGTTTATACATTTCTCTTAGTCTCGACTTTAGGGATAATTTTTTTCGCTATCTTTTTTCGAGAACCACCTAAGGTTCCGACTAAAAAATAATTTTTGATCATCTTAATTTGAAGTAACGAGCCCACCATTGGTAGGCTCATTACTTCAATTAGTCCCCGTGTTCTTCGAATGGATCTCTTAATTGTTGAGAGGGTTGCCCAAAAGCGGTATATAAGGCGTACCCAGTAAAGCTTACAAGTAAACCAGATATGAAGATGGCGACTAGGGTTGCTGTTTCCATTTCTAGATAATTTAAGGATCACAATGGATCTACGATAAGATCGTTTATTTACAACTACAACCAAATGGTATACAAAGTCAACAGATCTTAACCAATCATTAAATAAGATTTATGGCTACACAAACCGTTGAGGATAGTTCTAAATCTAGGCCAAGACAAACTAATATAGGAAGTTTATTGAAACCATTGAATTCGGAATATGGTAAAGTAGCTCCGGGCTGGGGGACTACACCACTTATGGGGGTCGCAATGGCTCTGTTTGCGATATTTTTATCTATCATTTTGGAAATTTATAATTCATCCGTTTTATTGGATGGAATTTCAATGAATTAGGTTCCTAAGGACTATAAAGTCCTAGTTCTAGTTTTTCAATAAAAAAATAAAAACGCACTTAAAACTCAGATTTCTCATTCTGGTAGTTCGACCGTGGAATTTTTTTGTTTCGGTATTTCCGGAATATGAGTGTGTGACTTGTTATAATTGATCCTATTGATAATACAGAGAATAGTCTGTCATCTCTATCAAGATGATTCTACCTCGTCGGATATTTATTCTAGTATCTGGAGCACGGAATATGAATATTGTAGAATAGATCAAGAAAAGAAATATTTGAACTATGATTCATACTTACTATTCAGTCAGACCTCGCGACCGGACTAAAAAAAAAATAAATGCAAATAGGTATTTTATAAATTAAACGCTTTTTCTTCCTTCAGACTGAATTTGGTCAACGGACACCCATTTCTTTATATTTTTTGAATTATTAATAACATCCATTCATTGAAATTGAAATTGGATAAGTGATGATCAAATGGTTCTTACTCACAGAACCTTTGCGTTTAGCGTGGGCTTTATTAAATCATCGTGGTTCTAGTATGAATCTGAGGTGTCAATTGATTGACAGGGTCTCAACAAGGGAATTCCTATCAATAACTAGTAAAACAAGAGTCAATCTGTATTATTACACAAAAAAGAACAAATAAAAAATAATAGGAAAGAGAAGATTCAAGAGGCCTTTATTTTAACAATTAACATAAAGAATAAAGAAGAACGAGGGAGCCAACTTGAGATTTTTGGCATTATCATCACAAAAAAGAGATTCCGGATTTTTTTTTTTTTTTTTTTTTTATTTGGTATTTTTGGGGCAAATTGAATCAAGTGGCTAATTTGAATTTGAACTTTCTATTACATATCCGTTAAAATCCGTATTTTATTTGTGTTGTTTCTGCTTGAGCCGTACGAGGTTAAATTCTCATATACGGTTCTCAGGGGGGGTCTATTTTTTGGTTACCTATCCCAATAAAGTATATGATTGGTTCGAAGAACGTCTCGAGATTCAGGCGATTGCAGATGATATAACTAGTAAATATGTTCCTCCTCATGTCAACATATTTTATTGTCTAGGGGGGATCACACTTACTTGTTTTTTAGTACAAGTAGCCACAGGTTTTGCTATGACTTTTTACTATCGTCCAACCGTTACAGAGGCTTTTTCCTCTGTTCAATACATAATGACTGAGGCTAACTTTGGTTGGTTAATCCGATCAGTTCATCGATGGTCAGCAAGTATGATGGTTCTTATGATGATCTTGCACGTATTTCGTGTGTATCTCACAGGGGGATTTAAAAAACCTCGCGAATTAACTTGGGTTACAGGTGTGATTCTGGCCGTATTGACTGCGTCTTTTGGTGTAACTGGTTATTCTTTACCTCGGGACCAAATTGGTTATTGGGCAGTAAAAATTGTGACAGGCGTACCTGAAGCGATTCCCGTAATAGGATTACCTTTGGTAGAGCTATTACGCGGAAGTGCTAGTGTGGGCCAATCCACTTTGACCCGTTTTTATAGTTTACACACTTTTGTATTGCCTCTTCTTACTGCCGTATTTATGTTAATGCACTTCCCAATGATACGTAAGCAAGGTATTTCAGGTCCTTTATAGAGAAAATATATCATATATATTTGTAATTGATTATATATCATTTCGGGGAGGAAGAAAAAAGAGTTTTGTATTTCATTGCTACAAATATGGATTATTGAAAAATAAGACATGTTATTTGGTTGGATACCTCTCTTCAACTCTGAAGTATTGTATTTCTTATTTGATACCAATAGTTGAAGTGGATTCTCTGAAGAGAAGATGGATTATGGGAGTGTGTGACTTGAACTATTGATTGGGCCATGCAGATATATGATTTGATCTGCCACGTTGGAATTGACAACCAAATAAAATGTGTCTCCGCATCCAACCACCACGTAAGTCCCCCTACATAGCAGGGATATGCCGGTTCACTTGAGGAGAATTTTTTCTATGATCATACCCGAATCATGTCATGTATGAGTAGGCTCCGCAAGATCCCATAGAATAGAAGCATAGAATAAACAATGTGGCACGACCTAATGTTGTATCTATTCCACTTACTTAATTTGAATTTTATTTATAGTATATAAATGCATTCATTTCCTATGCATTGATCCAGATCTATGATACTATCGGAGTGAAATAAGGGATCTAAGGAAGAACAGAGGTTAGACTTTATTAGTAACAAGTAAATACTTTGTTTGTATGTAATAAAATCAAAATGTTGCGGGGATAAATAACAATCAAAAGACATGAGACAATCCAAAAAGCACTTGATCATGATCAAATTTGTAAGCCTACTTGGATATTGAGCATTTATCTGTAAGAACTTAATTCTTTGCAATGAATAATTGCAACTTCGGAAAATTGAATCGGGCATTTCTTACATCGAGTTATTATATATTAATATATAGCACGGATATCTATGAAATATAGATTTGATACGGATCTATTTCCATTATTCCTTTGATTCTTGCTCGAGCCGGATGATTAAAAATTATCATGTCCGGTTCCTTCGGGGGATGGATCCATAAGAATTAAGAATTCACCTATCCCAATAACAAAAAAACCTGATTTGAATGATCCTGTATTAAGAGCTAAATTGGCTAAAGGGATGGGGCATAATTATTATGGAGAACCCGCATGGCCCAATGATCTTTTATATATTTTTCCGGTAGTAATTCTAGGTACTATTGCGTGTAACGTGGGCTTAGCGGTTCTAGAACCGTCAATGATTGGTGAACCGGCGGATCCATTTGCGACTCCTTTGGAAATATTACCTGAATGGTACTTCTTTCCCGTATTTCAAATACTCCGTACAGTACCCAATAAGTTATTGGGTGTTCTTTTAATGGTTTCAGTACCAATAGGATTATTGACAGTACCCTTTTTGGAGAATGTTAATAAATTCCAAAATCCATTTCGTCGTCCAGTAGCTACAACAGTCTTTTTTATCGGTACCGCAGTAGCTCTTTGGTTAGGTATTGGAGCTACATTACCTATTGATAAATCCCTCACTTTAGGTCTTTTTCAAATTCAAATCAATTAAACTTTGAAATACCGTACATAACATAAGTATTAAGTATCTAAGGAAGATTGACTTTGAAGTTAGATACATTAATTTGATTATATTCCATTTTGAGCTGAGTACGGATCGTGCTGAAGATTAAAAACTAAATCCATTCCATAATATATAAATGATATATATATATTATAGAATGGATTTAAAATGAAAATTTTTTATTAGGTAAATCAATTGTGAAATGCTTCTGGTAGGGTGTCCAATATCTGTTTTACATCTTCTATGCGAAAATATTCAATTCTCATAAGGTCTTCTTGACTATTACTATTACTCAAAAGATCCAATAATGTATGTATATTGGATCTTTTGAGACAATTATAGGTCCTGGAAGGCAATTCTAACTGGTCAATAAAAAGAAATTTCAATGGAACTATTTTTTTGTTTTTCTTTAAATTAGTTAATCTATCTTGAAAGGTAAAAGGGGATAGAGTAAACTTGTTTTTATTTTCCGTGAAATTAATGCCCTCTTCTTCCGCATGTAGAAAAGGAATAAATAAATCAATCAAATTACGAGAAGCTTCATAAAGTGCTTCCTTAGGAGTTAAACTCCCGTTTGTCCATATTTCTAGAAAAAGTATCTCTTGTTTTTCATTTCCATCCCCATAAGAATGAATACTATGATTTGCATTTCGAATAGGCATGAATATGGCATCTATAGGGTAACTTCCATCTTGAGAGTTATTTGTGGGTTTCATACGATATCCGCGATCCCTATTGATTTGTAATTCAATACACAAATCAATTGGTTCCGTCAGGTTAGCTATATGCTGTGTCGTGTCCACTATTTCCACAGAAGGTGGTGAGATGATATCTTGAGCGGTTACGTGTCTAGGGCCTCTGACGCAAATAGATGCGTCTCTAACTCCATATAGAGTACTTCTCAATACAATTTCTTTCAAATTTATTAATATTTCGTGGACTGATTCTTTAATACCTACTATTGTAGAATATTCATGTGGTACCTTCTCAGATTTTGCGCGTGTGATACATGTTCCTTCTATTTCTCCAAGTAAAGCTCTTCGCATGGCAATACCTATGGTATCGGCTTGACCTTTCATAAGCGGGGACAGAATGAAACGACCATAATAAAGACGCTTACTATCTATTTTTGATTCAACACACTTCCACTGTAATGTTCGAGTGGACCCTCCTACTTCCTCTCGAACCATACTAAATATTGTTATTTAATCAGATCATTGAATCATTTATTTCTCTTGAAATCCATTTAATTCTTATTTTTACACACGTCTTTTTTTAGGGGGTCGACATCCATTATGTGGCATAGGTGTTACATCGCGCACGAAACTTAATAGTAGACCACTTCTACGGATGGCTCGTAATGCTGCATCTCTTCCGAGACCGGGGCCTTTTATCATAACTTCTGCTCGTTGCATGCCCTGATCAACCACCGTACGAATAGCATTTATAGCTGCCGCTTGAGCAGCATAGGGTGTCCCTCGTTTTGTGCCTTTGAATCCAGAAGTACCCGCGGAGGCCCAAGAAACTACTCGTCCTCGTACATCTGTAACAGTTACAATGGTATTGTTGAAACTTGCTTGAACATGAATAACACCTTTTGGTATTCTACGTCCATTCTTGCGTGAACCAATACGCCCATTCTTACGCGAACCAATTCTTGGTATAGGTTTTGTCATATTTTATCATCTCATAAATATGAGTCAGAAATATACGGAAAGATACGGAGATATCCATTTAATGTTAAAACAGATTCTTTTACACGGGTCCTTCTTTTTCTTTTAGAAAATTCTTTAATTTAGTTTAGAAAGATTACCCTTGTCTCTGTTTATGTCTCGGATTGGAACAAATCACTATAATCCGTCCACGCCTACGGATAAGTCGACATTTTTCACAAATTTTACGAACAGAAGCCCTTATTTTCATATTTCTCATTCCTTACCTTAATTCTGAATCCACTCCTTGAAAAATAAGTTTCTTGATTTTTTTAACTTCAAATTGTATCCCTATGAAAGGAATGTTTAAAAAATCATCTAATAGTTTCGAATTTGTGAATTTTATAAATTCTACGTCCCCTGGTTGAATCATAACCACTTATTTCAATTTTGACTCTATTTCATGGTAGTATCTATATAAAACTGTGCCGTATCCTTCCTGAAACATAACCTAGAATTTGGATCTTCATTATCTAAAAGGACCCGGAACATACTGTTGGGAAGCGATTCAGTAATTAAACATTCATGAATTAATTTTAGTCTTTTATTCGAGGTAAGCCTCTTGAAGTATTAACTAATGGAGAAAGGGTTATATAATTTATTTTTACTCTCTTTTTCCAAAAGGGAAGTTAGAGATAAAATTAAGATAACAGGAGGAAGGGGTGTAAGATCACCATATATAACACAAAATTTCTCCCCCGATTTTTTCTAGTCGAGCTTCTCGATCTGTCATTATACCTCGAGAAGTCGAAAGAATTACAATTCCCATTCCACCTAAAATCTTAGGAATTTGTTGATAGTTGGAATAGATTCGTAGACCGGGTCGGCTGATACGTTTTAAAATAGTTCTATATATTCCCTTTCGATTCCGTCTATGTCGTAGGGTTAAAACCAAGAAAAATTTGTTACTTTCCTGATGTTTACGAACGTTTTCGATAAAACCCTCTCGTAGAAGTATTTTAACAATGTTTTCGGTAATATTAGTAGATGCTATTCGAACCGTTCTTTTTTTATCCATGTCAGCATTTCTTATAGAAGTTATTATATCGGCAATAGTATCCTTACCCATGGCGAACTATAATTATTGGTACCCCCTAATTTTTATATAATCAACATGTTTATTTATTATTTTAATAAAAAATAATTAAATTTATTTATATTAATTAAATTAATTATAAAGTATATGCGTGATACACAATCTACTAATTGACTTGACCCATTCCAGATACCCCGCTATATCATATTATTATTTAATATACTACTAGTATTTATAATACCTCGGGAGCTAATGAAACTATTTTAGTAAAATTCAACTGTCTCAATTCCCGAGCGATCGCACCAAAAACTCGAGTTCCTTTTGGATTTCCTTCTTGATCAATAACAACTGCGGCATTGTCATCATATCGTATTATCATGCCGTTGTCACGTTTGAGTTCTTTACATGTACGCACAATTACAGCCCTAATAACTTCTGATCTTTCTAGAGGCATATTTGGTACTGCTTCTTTGATTACGGCAACAACAACGTCACCAATATGAGCATATCGTTGGTTACCAGCTCCTAGGACTCGAATACACATTAATTTTCGAGCTCCACTATTATCCGCTACATTCAAAAGGGTCTGAGGTTGAATCATATCATTTTTATTTTAATCTGTTATTTTGCTGCAAAGGATAAAAAAGAAATAAAAAGAAATATTTGTCTGTCTATAAAAAAATAAACTTCTATTTTTCATCATCACCTTATCTTTTAATTTCTGCATCCCTATCCCTCAATAACGAATTGAGTTCGTATAGGCATCTTGCGCGCAGCTATTTTAATAGCTGCTCTGGCTACAGTTTCTGATACTCCGCCCATTTCATAAAGTATTCGACCCGGTTTAACAACGGATACCCAATATTCGGGGGCCCCCTTCCCCGAACCCATACGTGTTTCTGCGGGTCTTACTGTAACAGGTTTGTCGGGAAATATACGTACCCATATTTTTCCGCCACGACGCGCATATCGTGTCATTGCTCTTCGTCCTGCTTCCATCTGTCTAGCCGTGATCCAAGCGGGTTCAAGTGCTTGAAGAGCGTATCCGCCGAAACAAATACGATTGCCTCGACAAGATATTCCTTTCATTCTTCCTCTATGTTGTTTACGAAATTTTGTTCTTTTGGGGTTATAGTTGATGGTTCTTTCTTAATTAAATTCCATCTCTACTGCAGAACCGGACATGAGAGTTTCTTTTCATCCGGCTCCTCGCGAATGAAATGATTCATTAATATTACTACGGAATACACATATATTTAATATTTTTAAATGATACACAATACACTTAGTAATGTAATGGAATTTATTATGTCATTTTGTTATATTATTTGATTTTGTTATTCTAGGATAGTTTAGTATTGTTATGTTATATAGTTAAGAGTAAGCTTTATATACCAGATCAACATTATTTATTTTGTATCGAATCGCGCTAAAACAAAATGTAGATTGTATGTATAATTCAATAACTAAAAACTAAGGGTTTCGCGGGCGAATATTGACTCTTTCGTGCTACATTCGTAGGGTCAAGACCTTGTTACTTTTAGAATAAATCAATTTGTTCTTGGTTCGTTCCGCCATCCCACCCAATGAATCATTAGGATTTGTTTGTTTTCATGAAATCCTATGCAATCATGGGTTCTGTCGTTCCCATAGCCTCTTCGTTAATGGTTAGGCCCGAACTCCGCAATGGAACCCCAACAAAATTCGTTCCTGAGTTAATTCTCTTAGTTTATATTAACCCGAGGCTCGTTATCTTTAATTATTGATATTATATCAGTATTGATGCTTTATCACATTGCCTTTTGTGAGATAATTCATAAACCATACATATTGGAATCATATATCATTGATACTTTTGTTCTTTCTTTCTATCATCCTTCCATTTATCCACATCCCTTTATTTTTGTTTAGCAACCTATAATAAGATTTAATTTTTTTTTTATTTCAGTTGCTACAACTATATGATCGATCTAGTCATATAGTGACTGTTTCTTGGAATCTCGACAATACGAAACGAAGCCATAAGTTGGTTATTAGTTTATATAGTTAGTAAGCTCATAGTGAGGGTTGGTCAAATTTTTTGAATTCCAACTATCTATACTATAAACTAACAAAAAAACTAACGAGTCACACACTAAGCATAGCAATTCTCTTAAATGATCAATCTAATTTTTATTCAACCTTATAGAATTTTAATTGCTCAGTTTTGTTTGATTTAATGGAATAAAAAAGAAAATTTGTCATTTTTTTTTTTAGGTCCATTATTTCTCGTCTACAAATATCCAAATTTTTATGCCTAATACTCCATAGATAGTTCGAGTTGTATAGGAACAATGATCAATTTTAGCACGAATTGTTTGTAGAGGAACCCTACCCTCTCTGATCCATTCGACGCGTGCAATTTCTTTTCCGTCGATACGCCCGGCAATTTGTACTTGAATTCCTTTTGTATCCGTTTGTTCAGTTAATTCAATAGCTTTTTTCATTGCTTTTCGAAATGAAACTCTATTTTTTAATTGTAAAGCTATATATTCCGCAAGAATATTAGGTTGTCCGTAAGGTTTTTCAACTCTTGTTATAGCAATGTTGAGTCTACGGTTCACAGAATGAAACTCCTTTTGTACATTCATCTGTAATTCTTCGATTCCTCGTGTTCGGCCCTCTATTAATAAATTAGGGAATCCAATATGGATTATGACTTGGATCAAATCGATTCTTTTTTTTATTTGTATACGTGCTATTCCTTCGAAACCTGAGGACATTTTCTTATTTTTTTGTACATAATCCTTGATACAATTCCGTATTTTTTCATCTTCCTGTATACCCGCGGAATAATTTTGTGGTTGTGCGAACCAAAAGGAATGATGACTTTGGGTTGTACCAAGTCTGAAACCAAGTGGATTTATTTTTTGTCCCATATTTTTCTATTAGATTATCTTTACCATATATATTTTTCGAAAGATGAATCGAAAGTTAAGATTCATCTTTAACTAATTTAGTTTTATCCCTCAATATAATTGTTATATGACAAGTAGGTCTTTTTATCGGATAACTACGTCCTCGAGCCCGGGGTCTTAATTTTTTCACAATAGTACCTGCGTTAACTTCAGCTTTACTAATAAATAAATTAGCTTTGTTTAAGCCCATGTTATTACTAGCATTTGCTGCCGCGGAAAAAACTAATTTCAAAATGGGATAAGATGCTCGATAAGGCATAAGTTCTAGTATCATAAGTGCTTCTTCATAGGAGCGTCCACGAATCTGATCAATTACTCTTCGTGCTTTGAAAACCGACATACATATATGTTTATGTTGAGCTAAAGCTTTAATTTCTGTACTCCAACGCGAGTTCTTTCTATTTATCATAAGGTTATCCCCACTAAATGAATAAAAACTGCCTAATTTTACTTATAAAATAAAAAATATAATATTTGAAAATTTAATTAAAATTTTAGTCTTATTAATTATTTTTTATAAATAAAAAAAAAAAAAAAAATTAACGACGAGATTTATTATCGGTTTTTGCATGTCTTGCGAAAGTTAGAGTCGGCACGAATTCTCCCAATTTATGACCCACCATACGATCTGTTATATAAATAGGTAAATGCCCTTTTCCATTATGAATAGCAATTGTATGGCCAATCATTGTGGGTATAATGGTAGATGCCCTAGACCAAGTTACTATTATTTCTTTCTCCTCCCTTATGTTTAGTTTTTCAATTTTTGCCGATAAATGATTAGCTACAAAAGGATTTTTTTTTATTGAACGTGTCACAGGGGATTACTCCTTTATTACATTACATTTTTAAAATTGGCATTCTATGCCCAATATATCGATCTAAGTATGAAGGTAAGAATAAATACAATAATGATGAATGGAAAAATAAAAAAGCTAAAATCCTTTAGCTAGATAAGGGGCGGATGTAGCCAAGTGGATCAAGGCAGTGGATTGTGAATCCACCACGCGCGGGTTCAATTCCCGTCGTTCGCCCATCACATTATTTCAAATTCTAAAAATTCAGTTTTCTATATTCTTATTTATTTACGGCGACGAAGAATAAAACTATCACTATATTTTTTCCTTTTCCTACTTCTTCTTCCAAGCGCAGGATAACCCCAAGGAGTTGTGGGTTTTTTTCTACCAATCGGAGCTCTCCCTTCACCGCCCCCATGGGGATGGTCTACAGGGTTCATAACTACTCCTCTTACTACAGGACGCTTACCTAGCCAACGCTTAGATCCGGCTCTACCCAAACTTTTTTGGTTCACCCCAACATTACCCACTTGTCCGACTGTTGCTAAGCAGTTTTTGGATATCAAACGGACCTCCCCAGATGGTAATCTTAATGTGGCCGATTTACCCTCTTTTGCAATCAGTTTCGCTACAGCACCTGCCGCTCTAGCTAATTGTCCACCCTTTCCAAGTGTGATTTCTATGTTATGTATGGCCGTGCCTAAGGGCATATCGGTTGAAGTAGATTCTTCTTTTTTATCAATAAAAACCCCTTCCCAAACTGTACAAGCTTCTTCCAAAGCATACGGCTTTCTAGATGTATATGATGATATCTAGACAGATGGATCTTATATGAATCGTATGATGAAGTATCACATGAGTGGATATATAGGAATCCAAATCTGCCGAATCACTCATGTTATGATCTTCTACATCCTAGGTCTCCCCGTTCCGTCATCTGGCTTATGTTCCTCATGTAGCATTCAGACCGAATGACTCTATGAAATTACGTCAATACTTCCATTCCACATATTACGGGTAACGTAGGAGACATCTCTATTTTTCCCCGGGGGATCTTTATAATTACCACTGCTTAGCTTTTAATTCGCCTCTGACCATCAAATTAAATGTGAATAACCCGGCCTCCTCTCTTTGAAACAAGGGGCGCTCTCCGGTTCTGTGCGTGCTTCAAACAATTTTTTTTTTTGTCTTCTCCATATTACCATATCTCTAGAGTCAATAATTTTCTATGAGGAACTACTGAACTCAATCACTTGCTGCCGTTACTCAACAGTTTTCTGCTGAGGTTTCTCCCGTAGAGGTACTCAAATTGGATCAGTGATCGATTTCTAGGTTTCGTCGTAAACCTAATTGGTTACTTCCAATTACGTAAATCAATAGTTCAAACCGCACTCAAAGGTAGGGCATTTCCCATTGATATAGGAACTTCTGTACCAGAAACAATGGTATCTCCAATTATAGCCCCTCTGGGATGTAAAATATATCTCTTCTCACCATCCCCATAGTGTATGAGACAAATGTGTGCATTTCGATTAGGGTCGTATTCTATGGTTACGATTCTACCAGATATGTCTTTATCATTCCGTCGAAAATCTATTTTACGGTATAGACGCTTATGACCTCCCCCTCTATGCCCTGCGGTAATGATTCCTCTGGCATTACGACCTTTACTACAACGACGCTGTCCATGGATCAAATTATTTCGTGGATTGGATTTTACTTGACTGTCTATGGCTCCATTGCGTGTGCTCGGGGTAGAAGTTTTGTATAAATGTATCGCCATGTTATTAAGTATTTTGCTTTAAGTTCTTTTCTCTATAAGAGGTGGAATAGAATAACCTGGTTGAAGCGTAATGATCATACGTTTGTAATGCATTGTATGTCCCATAATAGGTCCCATTCTTCTACCCTTTCCCGGGACTCGATGACTATTTATAGCTATTACCTTGACGCCAAAGAAGAGTTCGACCCAATGCTTTATTTCTGTCCTAGTTGATCCTGATTCGACATTAGAAGTATATTGATTGTTCCCCAATAACCGAATACTTTTTTCTGTAAATACTGCATATTTGATTCCATCCATAAATCCATTTTCTTCCCTATGAGTTCCAGTATCAATAAGAATTCTAGTTCTTACTGTTCATATGTTATGGTATGAATATACCATACCAATTCGGTATGTATGGATGATGAGATTCCATTGATACAGAGCCAATTCTAATAGACTTATTGAACGTTCCCATTGGCGTGCATCCAGCAGGAATTGAACCTACGAATTTGCCAATTATGAGTTGGGCGCTTTAACCATTCAGCCATGGATGCTTAACAGGGATCATCGTACATCGTAAATAACCAAATTCCAATTGAAATGAAATCTTTAGGAGGAATCAATGAGAGGACATCAATTCAAATCCTGGATCTTCGAATTGAGAGAGATATTGAGAGAGATCAAGAATTCTCACTATTTCTTAGATTCATGGACCAAATTCGATTCAGTGGGATCTTTCACTCACATTCTTTTCCACCAAGAACGTTTTATGAAACTCTTTGACCCCCGAATTTGGAGTATCCTACTTTCACGTGATTCACAGGGTTCAAGAAGCAATCGATATTTCACGATCAAAGGTATAATACTGCTTGTAGTAGCGGTCCTTATATCTCGTATTAACAATCGAAAGATTGTCGAAAGAAAAAATCTCTATTTGATGGGGCTTCTTCCTATACCTATGAATTCCATTGGACCCAGAAATGAGACATTGGAAGAATCTTTTTGGTCTTGCAATATCAATAGGTTGATTGTTTCGCCCCTGTATCTTCCAAAAGGAAAAAATATTTCTGAGAGTTGTTTCATGGATTCGCAAGAGAGTACTTGGGTTCTCCCAATAAATAAAAAGTGTATCATGCCTGAATCTAACCGGGGTTCGCGGTGGTGGAGGAACCGGATCGGAAAAAAGAGGGATTCTAGTTGTAAGGTATCCAATAAAACCGTAGTTGGAATTGAGATCTCATTCAAAGAGAAAGATAGCAAATATCTGGAGTTTCTTTTTTTATCCTATACGGATGATATGATCCGCAAGGACCATGATTGGGAATTGTTT